CCACAAAATAGCAAGAGGGCAACCAAAGTAAGAAAAAAAATATTAACTTCATTTTTATAAATCAAGTTATTTATTATTTGAAACAAATCCCGAAATTCCAAACTACCCGTTATCCAATAAAGACCTAAAATTCCCAATAATAAACCAAAATCCCCGACACGATTAGTTACAAATGCTTTTTGACAAGCATTTGCCGCAATAGGACGTGTGAACCAAAAGCCTATTAATAAATAAGAACACATTCCAACCAATTCCCAAAAAACATAAATTTGTATCAAATTCGAACTAGTAACTAATCCCAACATTGAAATATTAAAAAGAGTCAGATAAGCAAAAAATCTCAAATATCCTTGATCATGAGACATATAATTATCACTATAAATAAGAACCAGAATGCCAACAGTAGTAATTAATATTGACATAATAGAAGTAAGTGAATCGATCAAGTACCCAAACTCTAAAGAAAGATCATTATTTATGGTCCAAGACCATACATATTGATAAAAAGAACTATTATTGATTTGATGAATAGACAAATCAAGCGAAAACATCATAACTATAGTTAACAATAAAATACTAGGAAAAGCCCACATACGGCGAAGATATTTGGTTGCTGTCGGAAAAAGTAGAAGTCCCACTCCTATTAACATAGGAACTGGAAATGGAATAAAAGGTATGATCCATGAATATTGATGTGTATATTCCATACAATAAACAAAAAAATTATGATTCTAATGAATTTTGTTTCTTATTCGTCGGTTTTTATTTTATCTTTTTTGTAAAGAAGGGGTTCGGTTAATAAAAAGTAAACATAGAATTAATTAAAATAGAATGATCTATTATTAATTATTCTGAATCTTTATCTTTGTACAATATTTTTTTTTTCAAAAACATTAGTTCGTTTTTTTAACTAATTTAGTATTTTTTATTACAATAAACAATATCTATGTTTGGAAAATTTTAGAAAAAGTATTATAATATTCAATGTTTTACTTGAAATAGTAAAAAATGGGAATTAAGATAGATAAAATATATGGCTAATTAAAGATAAATATATTTTCATAAAAATGTCTTTCACATCGAATTCTATAACAATCAAAAGCTATACTAATTATATGGCAGTTCCAAAAAAGCGCACTTCTATATCAAAAAAAAGGATTCGGAACACTTTATGGAAAAAGAAGGGATATTTTACAACATTGAAAGCTTTTTCATTAGCGCAATCTATTTTTACGGGGAATTCAAAAAGCTTTTTTTGTAACTAATACAAACGTTAGACTAATTTCAATTAACTAGGTTCAACGAATATTTTTAAATACAAAAAGAAATACGAATATAAATTTCATATATAATCTAATATAGTATAATATTCATTTTGGATATTTACATTATATCTATATATCTATCTATATATAGATAGATATATAGATAGATATATAGATATATTTCTAATAGATTCTAAGGGACTTTTTTAAAATTCTTTTATTTAATGTTTAGTAAACAAATATTGTATTTTAATTAATTCTTTGAATCTCGACAATCGACTAAAAATTTGTTATTATGATTTCGAGTAAGCCGCTATGGTGAAATTGGTAGACACGCTGCTCTTAGGAAGCAGTGCTAGAGCATCTCGGTTCGAGTCCGAGTAGCGGCATGACATCTTATCTTCTAAAAAATAGGTCCTATAATGAACTCCATTCTTATTTCTATTCCTAGTATTTAGATTTTTTTCATTATATATGGTATTTGCAAGTTTAGAACATATATTAACTCATATATCGTTTTCGGTCGTATCTATTTTAATTTCAATTCATTTGATAACCTTATTATTTGTCAAAGAAATCATAGGATTATCTGATTCGTCCAAAAAAGGCATGATAATAACTTTTTTTTGTATAACAGGATTGTTAGTTACTCGTTGGGTTTTTTCAGGCCATTTACCGTTTAGTGATTTATATGAATCATTAATATTTCTTTCATGGACTTTTTCCATTTTTTATATGGTTCCTTACTTCAAAAAATCTAAAAACTACTATTTAAATACAATAATAACACCAAGTGTTATTTTTACCCAAGGCTTTGCTACTTCGGGGCTTTTAACGAAAATGCATGAATCGTTAATATTAGTACCTGCTTTACAGTCCCATTGGTTAATGATGCACGTAAGTATGATGATATTGGGTTATGCAACTCTTTTATGCGGATCATTATTATCAGTGGCTATTTTAGTCATTACATTTCAAGAACTCATACAAATTATTGGTAAAAGCAAGAATTTCTATTTTTTAAATGAATCATTTTCTTTTGCTGAAATCAAATACATGAATATGACTGATAAAAATAATGTTTTACAAAAAACTTCTTTTTTGTCTTATAGAAATTATTATAGATCTCAATTTCTTCAACAATTGGATCGTTGGGGTTACCGTACTATTAGTCTAGGTTTTATCTTTTTAACGATAGGTATTATTTCAGGAGCAGTATGGGCTAATGAGGCATGGGGATCATATTGGAATTGGGATCCAAAGGAAACTTGGGCTTTTATTACTTGGACTATATTCGCGATTTATTTACATACTAGAAAAAATAAAAAATTGGAAGATCTAAATTCTTCAATAGTCGCCTCCATAGGTTTTCTTATAATTTGGGTATGTTATTTAGGTATAAATCTTTTAGGAATAGGACTACATAGTTATGGTTCATTTACACCTAATTGAATTAAAATAAGTAAAGAACTTCACAAATAAAAATATCGAAAACATAATATATATATAATAACAAAGAAAACTTCGAATAAAATGATTGAGAACCCCTTGAATCACTACTACAGTACTTGATTCAAGGGGTTCTCAAAACAACAAACATATTCAATTAGAATTCAAATTCATTTTTATGGAATTAATATAATACAAAAGAAATATAGGTTTTTGTATTGTGCATAGGATTTCTTTTTTTTTTTAGTTTTTATTTATTCGTGAAAACTATCTATAATTATTAAGATAGAATAGCTTCAACCTTGTCAGCCGAAAATGAAAAAATAAAATCTGGATAAATGCCAATACTTATTACGGGTATAAGGATAGAAATTGAAATAAATAATTCTCGTGGCCCCGAATCAAAAAAATAAGAATTTGGTGTATTAAAAAGCTTGTATCCATAGAACATTTGACGTAACATAGATAATGAATAAATAGGAGTTAATATCATTCCAATTGCTGTTACAAAAGTTATTAGTATTTTTGTGATTAAAAGATATTTTTGGCTAGTAATTATTCCCAATAAGACTATCAATTCTGCAACAAAACCGCTCATGCCCGGCAATGCAAGAGAAGCCATCGATAAGATAGTGAAAACCGTGAATATTTTTGGCATTGGGATAGCCATTCCACCCATTTCGTCGAGATAAAGAAGACGTAGTCTATCATAACTCGTTCCCGCCAAGAAAAAAAGCGCAGCGCCAATAAATCCGTGAGATATTATTTGTAAAATAGCCCCGTTGAGACCTGTATCGCTTATAGAACCAATTCCTAAAAGTAAGAAACCCATATGAGATACTGAAGAATAAGCTATTCTTTTTTTTAAATTGCGTTGACCAAGAGATGTTGAAGCTGCATAGATTATTTGAATTGAACCTAATAGTATTAACCAGGGAGAAAATATAGAATGAGCGCGAGATAAGAATTCCATATTAATTCGAACCAACCCATATGCTCCCATTTTTAATAATATTCCGGCTAAAAGCATACAAGTGCTGTAATGTGCCTCTCCGTGGGTGTCTGGTAACCATGTATGTAAGGGTATAATTGGTGATTTGACAGCAAAAGCAATAAGAAACCCGATATAGAATATTATTTCCAGTGCCACGGGATATGATTGATTAGTTAATGATTCGAAATTTAATGTTGGTTCATTAGAGCTATAGAAACTCATACCCAGAATTCCCAGTAATAAAAAAACAGAACTTCCCGCAGTGTACAAAATAAACTTTGTAGCTGAATACAAACGTTTTTTTCCACCCCACATAGATAAAAGTAGATAAACGGGAATTAATTCGAATTCCCACATGATGAAAAAAAGTAAAATGTCTTGAGAAGAAAATGTTCCTATTTGACCACTATACATTGCTAACATCAGGAAATAGAATAATTTGGATTCTCTAGTAACCGGCTGAGCCGCTAACGTAGCTAACGTAGTGATAAATCCCGTCAATAAAATGGGTCCTAGAGAGAGTCCATCTATTCCGAAGCTCCAGTAAAAGTCAAAAAAATTGATCCATTTATAATTTTCTGTCAATTGGATTAGTGGATCATCCAGTTCGAAATGATAACAAAATACATAGGATGTTATAAGGAGATCAATTAAACATATACAAATAGTATACCATTTAATTACCTTATTTCCTTTATGGGGAAATAAGAAAATTAAGGAACCCCCGACTATTGGCAAAATTACAACTGTTGTTAACCAAGGAAAATACATCGTGATAAAAATAAGATATACTTAGACTAGAAAAACCCGCGCTCAAAATAAAAAAAGATTTCCTTTTTTATTTTGAGCGCGGGTTTTTACCAGTAAAAAAACGTACTTGTGTGTGGTTCTTTTTGAAACGTATCAATAAGCTAGACCCATGCTTCGAGTTGTTTCATGCCATAAATAAACTCTAACACTTAAGAAATCTGTCGGACAGGCGGATTCACACCTCTTACAACCAACACAGTCCTCTGTTCTTGGGGCAGAAGCTATTTGTTTAGCTTTACATCCGTCCCAAGGTATCATTTCTAATACATCCGTTGGGCAGGCTCGGACACATTGAGTACATCCTATACATGTATCATAAATTTTTACTGAATGTGACATTGGATCGTAATCCTTGAACATCAAAAATTCAACATTTTCAATCTAGTAAACTTGTAAACGAATTTATATATATTAGATACCAGATGAATCAATGATTTATAAAAATTTTGATAATCAAAATATACTTATAGATTAATTAATAATAAGAGAATAGAACCAAGATACTTTGATTTCTTATCTTTGTTTTCGCAAACATGATTCTAATTTATATATCATATATGCTTATGCTAATTTGAATTCATTAATAGTACACACAAAATATAAATTATACTTTTTTTATTTTTTATGGGTAATATTATTTATTCAATAAATTTGATTGATTGATACGGGTTGATTTTCTATTACGATAAATTGAGGAAACAATAGCCGGTCCGATAGCTGCTTCAGCAGCTGCAATAGCTATAACAAAAATTGAAAAAATATTTCCTTTTAATTGTCGACTATCAAAAAAATCAGAAAAGGTTACGAGATTTATATTAACTGCATTCAGTATAAGTTCAAGACACATAAGGGCTCTAACCATATTCCGGCTCGTGATCAACCCATATATACCTATAGAAAATAAATAGGCACTCAAAACAAGTGCATGCTCGAATATCATTGACCAACTCCTTATCAATTTTTATTCATTTCGATATGAACAAGAAGAATTCAACGGATTTGATTGACTAATATTATAAGTCTACAACAAAATAAAGTATTCGCAATAAAAAAAAGATTTTATACAGAAATATTCGTTTTCATTCACATAGAATTCAACCAAAATAAATGTGATAAAATCTAAAAAAAAAAAAAAATTGAATTTTGGTTTTGGTTTATATTATTAGTTCTAAAAATTTCTTATTGGCGAGCTACGACAATTGCACCTATCAAAGCAACTAAAAGGATTATTGAAATTAGTTCAAATGGAAGAAAAAAATCTGTTGATAAATGAATTCCAATTTGTTGACTAGTACTTATCAAATCTTGCTCTATAATCTGATTGGGTCTTGTAGTCCAAATAATCCCGTGCCATGATGTATCTAGAATAGTAGTTATTAGTGAAACAAAGATACTTGTACAAACCATCAAAGTAATTCCATCCCCAACAGTCCAAAGACGAAAATCTTGGTAATATTCCGAACCATTCATAAACATCACAGCAAATATTATTAAAACATTTATAGCGCCCACATAAATAAGTAGTTGTGATGCAGCTACAAAATGGGAGTTTGATAAAATATAGAATAAAGATATACAAACAAGAACTAGGCCCAATGAAAAAGCAGAAAAAATGGGATTCGTAAATAATACTACTCCCAGACTTCCTAATATAAGACCCGATCCAAGAAAGACTAAAAGAAAATCATGTAGCGGTTCGGGCAAATCCATTCTATGTAAAATAAGAGATAAATAAATCGAAATTTCATGACCTTATTGATATGACCAGGAAAAAAACTTATTAAATACTAAAATTATCTCCGCATTGAATTCCACCAACTCCTAACATAAGAGGTGTGAGTTGCTATAGGTACAGTTGTTATAGGATCAATGTTATTTCATTCTTTTCTTTCAGTGAAAGAAGAATTTCAAAATAAACGAATATATATATATCCGTATTTTATTCTTTTTATATTTTATATAAGTATTCTATTATTTTCGTTTTTAGAAGAATTTTATAATTTTATAAATAATTAATTGAATTATATTTGAATTGTTCTAATTGTATAATCATCAATTACTGACACTGGTAAACGGCCCAAAGCAATTTGATTATAATTTAATTCGTGGCGATCATAAGTTGAAAGTTCATATTCTTCGGTCATTGATAAACAATTTGTTGGACAATATTCAATACAGTTACCACAAAATATACAGATTCCGAAATCAATACTATAATTAAGCAACTGTTTCTTTCGAATATCAGTTTCTAGTTTCCAATCAACAACAGGTAGATCGATGGGACATACACGAACACATACTTCACAAGCAATGCATTTATCAAATTCAAAATGTATTCGACCGCGGAAACGTTCTGATGAGATTATTTTTTCATAAGGATATTGAATAGTTACGGGTAACCTATTTGCGTGAGATAGGGTAATCGTGAAACCCTGACCAATGTACCTTGCAGCTCGGACTGTTTGTTGACTATAATTTATGAATCCACTTACCATAAGGAACATATCGTGAATATCTCTGAATATTTTTTTCTTTCTCTTGTTTGACACAAGTTATGAATATATAAGGTCCACTTTTTTTTACAGTGAAAACAGTTGAGACGAAGTTGTTAATAATAGATTGCCGAGAGAAATGGGTAAAAGAAATTTCCACCCAAGATTTAATAATTGATCTATTCTTAGCCTAGGCAAAGTCCATCTTGTTGCGATAGAAAGGAATAAGAATAAATAAGTTTTAGCTAGTGTAATAAAGATACCAATTATCGTTACAAAAACTCCATATGTTTGATTTATTTCAAAAAAGTCAGAAACGAATATGTATGGAATAGAGATATTTGAACCACCAAAGTAAAGAACTGTTACAAATAAGGAAGAAATGAATAGGTTTAAATAGGAAGCAACATAAAATAAACCAAATTTGATACCCGAGTATTCGGTTTGATAACCCGCTACTAGTTCTTCTTCCGCTTCCGGTAAATCAAAAGGTAATCTTTCACATTCTGCTAGGGACGAGATTAGAAAAACAATGAAACCCATAGGTTGACGCCACAAATTCCATCCCCAAAAACCATATTTTGATTGTGCATCAACTATATCAACTGTACTTAAACTGTTAGACATTCCTAGTCGGTGATGACATTACTGTTACCATCTCTATTACAGAACCGTACATGAGATTTTCACCTCATACGGCTCCCTTAAAGCCTTAAAAAAATCTAAGGACCGGTCCGATTATTTATCCCTTGATACATCTCTAAGGTAGATAATATTCTATTTTATCGGACGGTTCTGAATTAGACCTATTGAATTCTGTCTGTTCTAAAAAAACAAATTTTAAAAGAAATACATTTAATAAAGAAAAAATAAAATACATTTTAACATTTCTTTAAATAAATAAAAAATACAAAAAGTACTTCTGAATTGATCTCATCCTTTAAAAAATTCAAATTCAAATTTGTTGAGTAATAACTTAATTCTTCCATAAAATACTCTTTTCAAATTATCAATAACTCCCTCATCATTTTCGATTACGAAAAAGAATTATACATGTTCATTTTTTAAATTATGACATGAATTCTATCTCCATAAATATGGATATAAGACAAACAAGAAAAGGGGGATCACTTTTTTTTTCGTTCTTATCCTAGTCTTTTTTGTGTAAGTAAAATAAAAGGGGACTTCCAAAAATTAAAGGATTATTTCGTTTCTGATAGTTATTTATTTAATCGGTGGATGGAAGTATACTCTGGATCGGAATTCTGGGGAGTACTGCCTTATTTTTTCTACCAACGGAAAGCCCCAATTAGTATTCTTTTTCTATTATACATAAATATAAATGTTCTTTTGGATATTTTTAAAAATATACGTTACTAATCCTTTGTGTATTTTGGTGTTTCTAATCATCCATTCATTTTTTATTAATCCCTTATTTATGTTATTTATGTTAATATATATATGCTAATTCATACAAATGATATTGAAAATTTAATTTAAAAAGGGTTGGTCTTTTACGCCCGCTTCAAGACAGGATGACTAATCAACCAACCTTGGGAAAAACAACAACTTCTACCTATAATTTAATTCATTTTTTTCACTTAATTCTTATACATAGAAAATGAGACTCAATATTTTTACTGCAATTTAAAATCATCATCTTTTCTATTAACTATAAGTAATATAGTATTCTATAAATTATATTCAAAAGAAGCTGTTTTATTGCACTCATATAACTATCTGATTAAATTCTTCAATCCGAATGCGAAAAATAATAAAAAAAATAAATTCAATAGATATATATTCAATTTATTTTCCTACTTTACTACAAAGTACTATAAAGAGAGGGGTATAGCAAATAGTATCAAAAAATTTCTGTCTCAACGAATCGCACGTAGAGATATTGATAACACACATAGAGTTAATGGTATTTCATAACTAATCGATTGAGCAGCTGCTCGTAGACCACCCAAAAAGGAATATTTATTATTTGACCCATATCCTGACATAAGAAGTCCAATGGGAGCAATACTCGAAATAGCAATCCATAAAAAAACACCAATATTCAGATCAGATAAAACAAAGTTATAGCCAAAAGGAATTACTGAATAGCTTATTATAATCGATATGACTGATATAGATGGTCCTATACTGAATAAACGAATATCTCCTCTAGATGGAATAAGATTCTCTTTGAAAAGTAATTTTGTTCCGTCTGCTAGAGCTTGAAGAACTCCAAAAGGACCTGTGTATTCAGGTCCAATACGTTGTTGTATCCCTGCGGATATTTCCCTTTCTAACCATACAATTGCTAGTACACTTATCGTAATTCCCAATATAAGAATCAAAATAGGGGCAAATACCCATATAATTCCATATATCTCTTTAAAAGATTCCAATCTGAAAAAAAAATGGATATCTTGTATCTCTGTTAAATAAATTATCATTTCAACGATCAACTTCTCCCATAATAATATCTATGCTACCTAGTATTGTCATAATATCGGCCAATTTCATTCTTTTAACTAATTGAGGAAGAATTTGCAAATTGATAAAACCTGGCGGACGAATTTTCCATCTCCAGGGAAAACCATTTTGATCCCCTATTAGAAAAATTCCCAATTCTCCCTTGGGGGCTTCAATTCTTACATAAAGTTCTTGTTTTGGCAATTCAAAAGTCGGAGACGGTTTTTTACTAATAAATCGATACTCAAACTCATTCCATTCTGGCTCTTTTTCTCTATCAAAGCAGCGAATTTCTAAATTTTCATATGGTCCGCCGGGAATTCCTTCCAAAGCCTGTTGAATAATTTTTATGGATTCCATCATTTCACCAATTCGAACTAAATAACGAGCTAAGGAATCTCCTTCTTTTTGCCATTGAACTTCCCAATCAAATTCTTCGTAACATTCATAATTATCCACTTTACGGAGATCCCATTGTATTCCGGAAGCCCGAAGCATGGGTCCTGATAAACCCCAATTTATTACTTCCTTTATATCAACTACACCTACCCCCTCAACCCGTTCTAAAAAAATCGGATTTCGCGTAATAAGTTTTTGATATTCAACAATTCTTGTTAAAAAATAATCGCAGAAATCATAACATTTATCTACCCAACCATAAGGTAGATCAGTCGCTACCCCCCCGATACGAAAAAAATTATGCATCATTCTCATACCCGTCGCAGCTTCAAATAGATCATATATTAATTCTCTTTCTCTGAAAATATAGAAGAAGGGGGTTTGTGCACCAATATCTGCCATAAAAGGTCCTAGCCATAGTAGGTGAGAAGCTATACGACTTAACTCCAACATTATTACTCGGATATAACTGGCTCTTTTAGGTACTTGAATATTTCCCAACTGTTCTGGTCCATTTACAGTTATTGCTTCTGTGAACATAGTAGCTAAATAGTCCCAACGTGTTACATAAGGCAAATATTGTATAATTGTTCGGTTTTCCGCTATTTTTTCCATTCCTCTGTGTAAATAACCCAATATAGGTTCACAATCAATAACATCCTCACCGTCTAGAGTAACAATAAGTCTAAGAACACCATGCATTGATGGGTGGTGAGGCCCCATATTGACTATCATGAAGTCCTTTCTTGTAGTTGAGATATTCATAGGTTTTTCCTCGATTTATTTTTTTATGAATCGCTTAAAAAAAAAAGTTCATCAAAATTCAAGATCTAATAAATCGAATAATTGAGAATTACTCTTCAATTTAACGAATTTGTGACTCTCGAATATCAAACTGATTTATTAATTTTTTATACCGTATTCTATCTTTCTTTGACAAATAAGACAGCAATCTTTGTCGTTTTCCCAAAATTTTACGTAAACCTCTTTGAGATAAATAGTCTTTTCGGTGCAATTCAAAATGTGAAGTAAGTCTTCGTATTCTATCGGTAAATTTGAATATTTGAAATTCAACCGATCCTGGGTTTTTTTCTTTTTTTTCTTGTGAAATAACAGGTATAATTGAATTTTTTACCATAAAAAAATTAAAGTTTTTCCCTTCTCTTCGCTTTTTACTTTTGATAGATATTTTGATTGATCAGTAATAGTAATGACACTAATTTTGAATTTTTTATATAAATCTGAATTTACTTAATTTACTTAAGAATTCTTGATTTTTTTACAATCGAATTAATTCTTATAAATAAAAAAAATGGAATCCATGCAATTTAAATAGATATAAAGGAGACTTTTTTTATAGATTCACCATAAAAAATGGTATACTTAAAAAAAACATAATTTTGTGGATTCTTTTTTTATCTAAGGTATATATCAGTGAATTAGTATCAATGCCATACCATAATGCGTGTCTTTATTTATGTTATGTATCTATATCTATCTATATAGATAGATATAGATATTAATTTGTCTTCTATTTACCATATAAATATGGTAAATAGAAGACAAATTTGGATTAACGAATTTTCATTCGCGGATACATATGTATCCTTACTATACTGAAACGGCTTCCATTATGGGTATTAAACCAATATCGATTTATACAAGCTAAATCTTCTAATCGATATTTTGGCCAAAGAAAAATTTTGAAATTCATTAGTTTTTTTTTATCTTTCTCAAAATATTTTCTTTTTTTAGTCAAAAGTGGAAAACCATTTTGGACTTTATTTGGATTATAAAATATTGTGTTTCTATGCATACTATTTATATTATTTGGATTTAAACAAATTAGAATTCTCAATTCTCTACGACGTCTAGCGGATAAAATGTTTTCAGGAACAAGTAAATCAGAATTATCTTTTTCTTTTTTTTCTGTTATTTTTTGATCTCTTGTTCTTGTAATATATTTATAAAAATTTTTCTTATTAACATGAATTTTTTCTGGGTATTTGTGATAAATTTTGCGTTTATTCTTTTGAATTAATGAAAGACCTATGGTTTGATACATAAAAAATTGTTTATTGTTTTTTCTAGACAGGCGAACTGGTTCGATAACAAATATTTCTTTTTTCATAAATTTGTTATTTTTCTTTTTCCTTAAGCCTAGAAGAATTAAATTCTTCTGATTTTGAATCATCATAATATCTAGACCTAGTTCTCCTCTTTGAATAGAGGCTATTGTAATTTCTCTTAAATTTTTTAATCTAATCAGGAGACAATATACTTTGACATTGTTAAATATTCTTTGACCTAAGAAATTATTCCAATTTAAATGTAAAATCAAAAAATTTCTTAGTAAGAAATTAAGTTCTGCCTCCATCTTGTTCTTGTCTTTCTTTTTCTTTATACCCTTACTATTCTTTTCACTGTCTGATCCTACATAATCGTTTTCAATATCTTTTTCTTGGTTTGAGATAGATGATTCAAGATTTCGTTGATCAGGGTATTCTGCTTTTGCCCGATTTCGAGTCTCTAACTCCAATTCAAGAGATTCATTTTTTTTCTTTCTAGTAATGTTCTTTTTATTTTCACTAACATTTTGATTTACATTAGAAGAAAAAAAAAGTAATTTAATTGGTATAACCTGCGAGTTACCCCTATATGCGTCATAAAATATCACAAATTTTGAAAAGAACCAAAATTCTGGATTCGATATGGAACGATTTAGTATTTCTCTATTGATTCCCATCCAATCAAAATACTTTCTATACAGATTTTTTTCCATATCTAGAATCGCATCTTCCGATATATAATTCTTGATAAAGAGATTATCTATGATATCAAATAATTCTTTTTTATACGTGTTGTAATTAGAAGAAATCACTTGGTTTTTTTTTACTTGAAATAGGGATCTATATCCATAAATATATGAGTCTTTCTTATCTGCATAATTGATAAAATTATAGGATAAAAGATCGTATCTATATTGTTTTCTAATTTTTTTTTTTAATGCGTTTACTTGTTGTTCTTTGTAAAGAATTAATTGGCTTTTTTCATATGAATTGCATTTGGTTAAATCTTTATTTTGAGCTATACGATATTCAGTTATTCTATTTCTCCATTTTTGTGGTACTAATCTGGACCATCTACTTTTAGATAAGTCATATTGATAATAATGATCCTTTAACCAATTTGTCCATTGATTTCTTACAGAATTGAGAGGGTTATTATGTTTTAATTTATAATGAAATATTCCTTGTGCTCCAAAAAAAGAATCCTTTATTTCATTTTTCAGAAAAAAAAAAATTCCATGATATTGAAAAACAGATCTTAACTTATAGATGTTTATGTTAATAATTCGGGTGTGTAATAAATTAAAAAATACATATGCTTGTGACAAAAAGGAGATGTCACAAGAATTATGTGAATTCGGATTTCTAGTATGAAAATATTTGTGTAAAATTGAAATAAAGCGAATTATACTTTGATTTGTTTTATAAATTCTTTCTGCATTTGCTTCATTATCGTAAATGGATTTATTTAAAAATTTTTTTGTTAATTCAAGAAAAAGTTGTATATTGATCCTCGGAATACAACTGATATATAGAAATATATCTCTGTATATCCTTTTCATGAAAAATTTAAAAAAAGAATGTGATTTACGAGTTAATCGAGCATTTCTTCTTCTTTGTAATATCTGCAATTTTTTTTTTTCGAATTCTACCCTTTTACTATCATAAGTTGTTTTGTTTGAATGAATATTTGTCTCTGAAATTACAAGCCCCTTTTTAATTTTTTCAATTTTTTTTATAACTGCTTTTCTTTTAGCATTAAGATCCTTTATTTTTTTTTTTTTCAATGAACAATTTACTGAATTTATCGATTGAATTGAAATGGTTGTTTCAGAAATCATTGGATTATTCTTATAAATTGTTGAATCTTTTTTATTTTCGCTCAATTCATCTATCTTTTTGAATTTAAATTTAATAAATAGCAATTTGAAAAATTGTTTTATTTTCGTTAGGCTTAGAATACTTTTGAGAATACTTTTAAGAATACTTTCGATAATACTTTTGCTAATCCTTTTTGCTTTTTCTATTAAGATAGTTAGAAACAATTTCAATTTTTCACTTAAAACTTTTAGAACTCGAAAAGTGAAAAATTGAAATTGTTTCGTTTTTTTTTTTAGTTCTTTAAAAATGGGGTCAAAAAATGATGAAAATCTATTTTTTTGGGGAGAACCAGAAAAGGGCAAGTCGACTTCCATCCCCCAAACTGTTAGAAAACAAAAGTTCTTTTTTTTCATTAGATCCTTTTTCTTTTCATTGGATCGTAGCTTAGATTTGTGCCAAGGTTTGAGACGAAAAGGAAATAAGATCTTTATCTGAATACCATCTGTTAGCCATTTTTTTGGAAATTCTCTTTCGGATAATTGAACACCATTATATGTGCATTTAATATACATTTCTCTCTTCCAATCCCTAAAATCTTCCGACCATTCGGGAAATTGAAAAAATAGTATACGAGCAATATTTTTAGTTATTATCAATGAAGGTAATAGAATATATTTTCTAAGAATGGATTGGGTTATTAATAAAATACCTCTTATTACTTGAGCAAATATAATGCTATCCCAGGCTTCTGCTATTTCTATACGTTTTCTTTCCTCATTTTCCTTTTTTTTTTCCTCCTCTTTTTTCGAACTTTCTTTTGCCCTTTCCTCTGTATAACTAGAAATTTCAAATTCTTCCTTTTTTCGCATCCAAATTTTGAACATAAAAAATATTTTCATTGATTTGAAACTATCAAAAGAAAAGAATAAAGGTTTTTCAATTTTATCCAAAAAAAGGGGGGAATGCACCCTTTTTTGAAAAAATTTCCAAGTAACTGTTTTACGCCTTTGAGCACGTATAGATCCTTTGATTATGTCTCGCCGAAAATCCGATTGTTGGGAATAACGTATTAAAGCCAATTCATTTTTTTTTTTTTCAGCGTTATCAGTATCTCCTGTAGGATTATAAGTATCGTACTTCTTAAAAAATTTAGATTTATTAGTCAAAATTACTACACGTTTGGCTTTTCTAGAACGAATTTGATAATTCTCTGCTTCATTTTTTCCCTCCAGTTG